TCGACCTAATCAGATTAGGAAAGGAAAAGAGGACTGACAATTCAAATAACTAAATAATAAATAAGACGTTCTTTCTTTTGATGGAGGATTTTGGCCGGGCCGGATACGGCTCGATAAAACGATTTATGTCATCACATAGAAATGCATTGCCCAACAATCCGCAGTTCTATTTTTTCTTTTTTATATATTACTTAAAAAATAGGAGTTAAAAAAAGAAAAAATCTTAGAATTCTAATAATAAGAAATCACACTTTGATTCTCTATGATTCAATTCTATCTCATAGATATGGAAATAGTTCTTAAGTCGGATTGTTGGGTCAAGCATTTTTGTTTTCCAAATCAAGCAAATTTATATGATTGGGAACAAAAAAAGGGCCCGGCTCGGTACTGACCAGGCCAGGCCGCGAAAAGAAAATAAAAAAGATCTTTCGGACGAATATTTTTTTATTCGAAATATATCTTTCAAGCTTTTTCTTGATCTAAATAGGATTGCTTATAAAAGTTATCTATATATATATTAAAGTTGTATATATCATATATTAAAGTTGTATATATCAATCTAGTCCAACTAGCCCAATAATAAATATTTTCTCATAGCTAAAAAAAATGGATACAATAGATACAGAGGATATTTTTTCAAGCGGTCCTCTTTTGTGTAATGGAAGAATGGAATATAGTCATTATCCTTTTCAAGTTGGAGAGATGGCTGAGTGGACTAAAGCGTCGGATTGCTAATCCGTTGTACGACTGTACCGAGGGTTCGAATCCCTCTCTTTCCGTTGAGTATTTGGTATTTTATTTACAAATTCCAAGTTTCGAACCCCCGTTTTTTGGAATTCATTTTTGATTTCTCATTTTTTTTATCATTACTATTTTAAAATTGGAATTTCTAATTTTTATTTACTTTTTTGATTTCTATTTAATAGCGAAAATCCTAAGAACATTCAAAAATGAAGCAAGTAAAAAAAAAAGGACTCTTTTTCATTCTTATTCTTCACGTCCAGGATTACGTCCTGGATCGTTAGATAGGAATCCGAAGATGAAGAGAGAAACAAAGAATATCACCACTGTGTAAACAAAGAGTTTGAGAGTAAGCATTACACAATCTCCAAGATCCTTTTTTTTTTTGAAAAAAAAAAAAAAGAGAATAGATTCTCCATTTTTATAACACATATACTATTTTGACACCACTAAAGGAAAGGATTTTCAGAAATGAAATAAAAAAATTCTCAGAAAATTGTAATAAGAGTTGATTCTTTCATTACAAAAAACGACCCCCTATTGTGAGGACTCTAATAGGATCTTTCAAGAAACGAAATCCGAATGAAAAAATGGCGCGATTCCCATTTATCGAAAACTATCTAAGAATTGTTTAAATCGAGGGTTCATTCATACTCTAAGACTTATCCGATCTTATCCTCTGATCTTATCCGTTGTTAGAATTTGTTTCTCGAATAACTCATGTCTAGGATAGTATTCAAGATTTTATCGAAAACTTACAGCAGCTTGCCAAACAAAGGCTAAGAGCAAAAAGAAAAGGGGTATTACTGGCATAACATCTACGATTGGATTCAAAAAAGCGTAGGCCTCGGGTAATTTGGCTAAGAAAAAACGACTCGAATAAAGATCGGAATTAAGACAGATCAAACTAAAGATATTAAGCATAACAACCCTTTTTTTTTTATTGCACTTGGAGATAATTGTATTTTGATTGAGTTAATATAATAATATAGTAGTGATATACGTTAAAAATTACGAAAGTAGGGTAGACCCAAAATCCTTTTTTTTTTTGAACTCACCCAATCCAAAATTATTCTATTTTCTTTTGCGAATTGAAGAAATCATCCTTTCATACAATATCTTAATTGAATTATATGTAATGATCAATAAATTCAGTTTCAGTCTATATCTACATGTGTCAAAATCCTAGGAAGAGTATAGTCCGTCGATATTTGCACTGGAATTGACGAATAACCAATACCAATACTAGTGTTTTGTAGTATCGAATAGAAATTGAAATGGGGCGTGGCCAAGTGGTAAGGCAACGGGTTTTGGTCCCGCTATTCGGAGGTTCGAATCCTTCCGTCCCAGGAAAGACATTTTTTTGTTTTTCATTTCTATATAGAATTTTGTTTTTCATTTCTATATAGAAAAAGATTGTCTTTTTTTTTAAGATTTCAGAGTAGAATATTGAATGGATATTATGTGATTCTTGTTTCTGATTTTGAATCATTCTATTTTTCTGTGAATCATATCTTTTTCACAAATTGAGTTCAAATAAGTACATGGCAAAACAAAAAATACATACAGATAGACGGAGCTGTATCGAAGTGGGAGCCAGGTAATAAGATAGATCACAACACAAATAAGAATTTGAAATCAATTCAAAGGGGGTTGAATGCGACTTTCGTCGTATATCCATTCCCTGACGATATTCCTATTTTATCTTAGTTAGTTATTTCGAATTAATTATGGACCTTATAATAAGAGTTAATCACCCACGGAGCATATTAATTTCACTAGTTGTGTCTGTACAAATCGGATTAACAAATCATCAAGTGACATACTTAGCACGGTTTTTGTTTAAGCCTCTTTTTTAGGTATTTCAACTCCTATTTCATTTGGCTCTAATACAGAATTGGAAATTCCCCGGACTAATGGAGACGGGGGAATTCGTGCATGCTATTCCCCTTGCGTTTAATCAAAATTATTGAACCTCCCCAATCAAAGAAACTGCGCGAAAAATGAGGAAATGCTTAATGGATTATTATCGTTCTAGTCGATTTCCGTGATAAGGTTTTTCAAAAAAAAAATTTTTGGATTCGTGAATTTGCAATATTCAACATAGAATATAATATTCGTGTAAATGGAGTCCAATGAAAATTGTTCAGTCTATTTGACAGGGGGGATTCCTTCTTTTTTGTTTCGGATTTTCGTTTTCAGTATGAAATGAAAAAAATAAGAACCTCCAATTTACTTTCCATCAAGCTTTTTTATGCATTCCAAAAAAGAAATTCGATTATGTTGACATATAATATGTTGCCATATTATAATATATGTACAATACAATATGGATGGATGGGTAGATTCTAATATGGGTCCATGGGTATATCATGGACGTTGACTTGACATACTCTTAACATACTAGAATATGTTGACATAGAATATGTTGCCATGTTATAATATATGTACAATAAAATATGGATCCATGGGTAGTTTATGGACGTTGATGCGATTTTCATATGAATATTTTGGGGTAGATTAGAATCTCTTCTATTTCCCCAATTAAAGCTCCTGGCATCGCAATCCCTATTGTATATGTTGGGGTATATTCTAATATGTACAATATGGATGGATGGGTAGATTAGAATATGTTGACATAGAATATGTTGCCATGTTATAATATATGTACAATAAAATATGGATCCATGGGTAGTTTATGGACGTTGACACGATTTTCATATGAATATTTTGGGGTAGACTAGAATCTCTTCTATTTCCCCAATTAAAGCTCCTGGCATCGCAATGCCTGTTATATCGTCGGAAGGGTGTTCCACCCGATGAGCAAATCTGTTATATCGTCGGAAGGGTGTTCCACCCGATGAGCAAATCTGTTATATCGTCGGAAGGGTGTTCCACCCGATGAGCAAATCTGTTATATCGTCGGAAGGGTGTTCCACCCGATGAGCAAATGGGGTTTCAATTCGGCGGTCACTAGATGATGAAAGTTACGATTATTACTTCTTATTTTTAGTCTTTAGTCAGTACAGGAGAAAGAAACTTCTTATTTTTATTCTTTGGAGAAATTGATCTATGATCAACAATAACCATCCAAATTGCGTTGTAAAGAAAATTTATACTCAAGCTCGCGAAATTTATACTCAAATTCGCGAAATGGAGTATCAACTTACCGACATTTATATTCAGCTCGACGGTTTAAGTCTAAGCGAAATTCAGCTCGACGATTTAAGTCTAAGCAAAAGCAAAAGCAAAATTAATATTGAACGTCTTCGCGAAATGCATACTAACTATCTTCGCGAATTTGAGCATCAACTTCGCAAAATTTATACTCAAGTAGAAAAAATGGATGCTCAACTTGGCACAATTTATACGGAAATTCACGAAATTTATTTTAAACTTGGTACTTCTATGCTTAACGGGGAGCCTGGTTTTCTGACCAACGATTCATGCCTCCTTCTAAGAAAAATTGATACTCAACTTGAGGAAATTAAGACTCACGTTCGCGAAATTTTTATGCAACTTTTTTCTTATATTGGTAAAAAAGAGGATTGTTCTATGATCCAGAATTCAAGCACAATTGGTACTCAACTTCGCGAACTTCATATTAAACTTCGCGAACTTTATGCTCCACTTCTTGCTTATTTGAAGGGAGCAGAACATGTGAAACGTTGGCGTGATGACTTCGATGATAACGACGATGATGACGCCGATGATGAATGGCAGGTTTACAAGGATCGTGACTGGGGGGGTCTTGACTCGGCTGAGTACTCGTATGATGACTCGGATGATGACTCGTATGATGCCTCGGCTGATGACTGGGAGGTTTACTCGGCTGGTGACTGGGATTGGGATCTTTACTCGGCTGATGCCTCGGCTGATGACTCGGCTGATGCCTCGGCTGATGACTGGGAGGTTTACTCGGCTGGTGACTGGGATGTTTACTCGGCTGATGCCTCGGCTGATGACTCGGCTGATGCCTCGGCTGATGACTTGGATGATGACTCCGATGATGACTCCGATGATGCCAGGTATTATTATTATGACTGGTATTATGACTACGATGATGACTCGGATGATGGCCAAGATCAAGATCCTATCAAGCCTACCAAGCCTAAAAGGAGTAAGAAAAAGCCTCTTGAGGATACGGATGGCCAAGATCAAGATCCTATCAAGCCTACCAAGCCTAAAAGGAGTAAGAAAAAGCCTCTTGAGGATAAGGATGGCCAAGATCAAGATCAAGATCCTATCAAGCCTACCAAGCCTAAAAGGAGTAGGAAAAAGCCTCTTGAGGATAAGGATGGCCAAGATCCTTTAGATCCTTTAGATCCTTTACCTTTAGATCCTTTAGATCCTTTAGATCCTTTACCTTTAGATCCTTTACCTTTAGATCCTTTACCTTTAGATCCTTTACCTTTAGATCCTTTAGATCCTTTAGATCCTATGAAGCCTACGAAGCCTGAAGGGCCTAAAAAGCCTAACAAGTCTAACGAGGAAGCGGAAGAGCTTGAAGGGGATAATAAGGAAGACCTTGAAGGGGATAAGCAGAAGGATAAGAAAGATGGGGTTTTCGTACTCAATTATGACGATGAGGAGGAGGAAGACCTTGAATATGAATATGACGATGAGGAGGAGGAAGACCTTGAATATGACGATGAGGATGAGGAAGACCTTGAAGGGGATAATAAGGAATACCTTGAAGGGGATAAAAAGCCTCAAGGGGATAATAAGGAAGACCTTGAAGGGGATAATAAGGAATACCTTGAAGGGGATAAAAAGCCTCAAGGGGATAATAAGGAAGACCTTGAAGGGGATAAGCAGAAGGAAGAAGAGGATAAGCAGAAGGAAGAAGAGGAGAAGCAGAAGGACTGTCCCTGGCACTGGTTTCACCAGTTTTACCCTAAGCATTGGGGCTGTCCCCACCGTAAGCATCGGGATCGCAAGTCGGTTCCCGCTAAGGAGCGCGAGTTGGTTCCCGCTCAGTCTACCAAGCGGGATACCGATCCGGATTCCGAGGCGTCTCTAAAATCGAACTATGCGCATTTATGGGTTCACTGCAAACTTTGTTCTGGATTCAATTATAAGAAAATTTTGAAGTCCAAAAACAATGTTTGTGAACAATGTGGATCTCATTTGAAAATGCATAGTTCAGATCGAATCGACCTTATGCTTGATCCAAAGACTTGGGCTCCTATGCATGAAGGCCTGCTTTCTCTAGATCCTATTGAATTTCATTCGGAGAAAGACCCTTATAAAGATCGGGTTGCTTCTTATAAAAGAAAGACAGGATTATCGGAAGCTATTCAAACGGGCAGAGGTTACCTAAAACGTATTCCCCTAGGAATTGGACTTATGGATTTTCAGTTTATGGGGGGTAGTATGGGATCCGTAGTCGGCGAGAGAATCACCCGTTTGGTCGAGTATGCTACCAATCGAGTTTTACCTCTTATTCTAGTGTGTGCTTCCGGAGGGGCACGTATGCAAGAAGGGAGTTTGAGCTTGATGCAAATGGCTAAAATATCTTCTGCTTTATCTGATTATCAATTCAATAGAACGGTATTCTATGTAGCTCTCCTTACATCTCCCACTACGGGTGGTGTGACGGCTAGCTTTGGGATGTTGGGGGATATCATTCTTGCAGAACCTAATGCCTACATCGCATTCGCAGGTAAAAGAGTAATTGAACAAACATTGAATATTGAAGTACCTGAGGGTTCACAAACGGCTGAATATTTATTCGATAAGGGCTTATTCGATCAAATTGTACCACGCAATCCTTTAAAGGGTTCTTTGAGTGAGTTATTTAATTTTCACGGTTTTGTTACTTTGAATTCTCAAGTAATTAATATTTATTCTCAAGTAATTAATATTTATAATTATTTGTATAGTTAGTTTATCTGAATCAAAGTAAAAAAAAATGTATTTTTGGTGAAATAAGATTCAATTGTAGAAAGAATCATGCGGACAATTGTTTTATATTGATATTCCTGATTACTAATCAGGAACTCCCTAGGAACAAGATCAAAAAAAAAAATGCATGCTTATGCAATGCGCAATTCCAATTAGTCAAATAAATGGAATTTTCTTTTTCCTTTCTTGTATAGAGTAGAAAGATACTCTTTCTACTCTATCCCCCGAGAAATCTTTAGTTTGACTAAGAATCCACGTTCTTGGATTGAATCCTAATGAATCTTTCGGGAACTCGTTTGTAATAAATAGAAAATCCAAACGGAAAGAAAAATGAGAATTCAAATTTGACGACAAGAATGGATTCTCCTAGATCTATTTTTGTATTTCATGTAGAAAGATGAAGATGAATAAGTCTCATTTATTTAATTATACACTCCTTGCACTTATTTATTATATATACTCACTTAGATATACTTAGTATAATTATATACGAATTATAATTATACTAAGATATCTTTATAACAATACCAGGTACAAATATTCCACCGAGGTACCCCATTCTATGACAGACTTCCCCTCTATTTTTGTGCCTTTAGTGGGCCTAGTATTTCCGGCAATTGCAATGGCTTCTTTATCTCTTCATGTTGAAAACAACAAGATTGTTTAGATCCAACGGGCCCTGATCTATTCTTTTCAATTAAGACTTCGATATAGATAATACGGATATCTCTTTAATATAGTAGGGTAATGCGGCTTCTTGTGAACAGAAACGAAGGAGCTCTTTTGTATGGCTAAATAGATGATATGGATAAATGAGTTATGGCTATTTTCATCGGAATCGGGGCGGATAGCTGAAATAGAAAGTCAATCTATCTATATGTAGATAGATTCATAGGAGATCATAGAAATTGGATGTTATTATTTTAGCCCTAACCAATTCGATGAATTACTTCGCAAGGGTTCCATCAGAAGGGCGCTAGTTGATGAGAGTTACTTCGGAACCAAAAAAAGAAAAGTCAAATCCATTTGGACTTTTTTCTAAATTCCAATAAAATGCAACTGGATCTAGTATGATTTGGCGATCAGAACATATATGGATAGAACTTATAGTGGGGTCTCGAAAAATAAGTAATTTCTGCTGGGCCTTTCTCCTTTTTTTAGGTTCATTAGGATTCGTATTGGTTGGAACTTCCAGTTATCTCGGTAAGAGTTTGATATCTTTAGTTTCCTCTCAGCAAATCCATTTTTTTCCACAGGGGCTCGTGATGTCTTTCTACGGAATCGCGGGTCTCTTTATTAGTTCTTATTTGTGGTGCACAATTTCTTGGAATGTGGGTAGTGGCTATGATCGATTCGATCGAAAAGAAGGAATAGTGTGTATTTTTCGTTGGGGATTCCCGGGAAAAAATCGTCGTATCTTCCTACGATTCCGTATGAAAGATATTCAATCCATCAGAATAGAAGTTAAAGAGGGTATTTATGCGCGTCGTGTCCTTTATATGGAAATAAAAGGGCAGGGGGCCATTCCCTTGACGCGTAGTGATGATAATTTGACTCTGCGAGAAATTGAGCAAAAAGCCGCCGAATTGGCCTATTTCTTGCGCGTACCCATTGAAGTTTTTTGAAATTTACTGGAACTGAAGAATAAACTCTTTCTCCGCAGTAGGGAAACAATTCAAGAATTCTCTTTTTTGCTATAGCATAGCTTCAAGTTTTTTCAAAACGTGCATTCGAGCTAAAGTAAAGTAGACGTATGCGGAACAGCGAGAAAATAAAACGAAACTTTTTTTGTTCGAAAATCATTCAAAAACGAGTAGCAAATCGAAATAATGGAGTCATCTAGCATATCAAAACATTTCGGACTAAAGAATTGATCTTTTTATTTTCAATAGGAATTAATTGATACGTTAGATGCAGATAGATCTTGTCAATTCTCTCTCTCTTTTTTTTCTTTCTTTTGGGGTTGGATCTCTTATAACGAGAACATTTATGTATTGTTTTTCCACTCATTTGGGATCAAAACAATATTCTTGAGAAATCGATTTCCATTTTTCCTGGATTATTACTGTGGGTAACCAACGCATTTTTTTTTTCGAAATGCAATTTTTTCTATTTTGATAGAAAGGGGATTCCTTTGGCTGGAAATCAAAATAATATTCATTACTGGACGTGGTTCTTTCTGGGATTCATTGAAAAAGATTCGAATTTGATCCATTGAGGTATCTGGAAACAAGATTTTTTGAATTCTTTTTGCATTCGAAGTGGGCTCTTATTCTATTTCTTTATTCTTTCTAGATTCCAGTACTAACCGCCGAATTCCAAATCAAAGTGGGGAATAGATTCACAGGCTCGCGGCCTTGGAATAGAACTTATGGTTGATAGAAAAAGATTAGATCGCAGAGATTCGTCGAAGGGGGTGGGTTCATTAACAATTCAAATTCACAGATGAAAAAATGAAAAAAAAAAAAGAATTTCTTCCGCTTCTATATCTTACAGCTATAGTCTTTTTTCCCTGGTGGATCTCCCTCTTATTTAATAAAGGTCTTGAATCTTGGGTTACTAATTGGTGGAATACTACGCACTCGGAAACTTTTTTGACTGATATGCAAGAAAAGAGTATTCTAGACAAATTCATAGAACTAGAAGAACTCTTACTCTTAGACGAAATGATAAACGAATACCCGGAAACACATCTCCAAACACTTCGTATAGGAATCCACAAAGAAATGGTCCGCTTGATTAAGATGCGCAACGAGGATCATATCCATACAATTTTGCACTTATCGACAAATATAATCTGTTTCATTATTTTCCGCGGTTATTCTATTCTGGGTAATAAAGAACTTCTCATTCTTAACTCTTGGATGCAAGAATTCCTATATAACTTAAGTGACACAATAAAAGCTTTTTCGATTCTTTTATTAACTGATTTTTGTATCGGATTCCACTCGCCCCATGGTTGGGAACTAATGATTGCTTATGTCTACAAAGATTTTGGATTTGCTCAGAACGATCAAATTATATCTGGTCTTGTTTCCACTTTTCCAGTCATTCTAGATACAATTTTTAAATATTGGATTTTTCGTTATTTAAATCGTGTATCACCCTCACTTGTAGTGATTTATGATTCAATGAATGACTGATACTATTTTACATAAGCAAAACGTTTCAAGACGTACTTACCCTTTCGACCCGGACGAGGATTTCTCCTACTCCAATATTCCAGTAAACCGATTTCAGTAAATAGCAGAATTGTGGATAGGGACTATACAAGCAACCCACCTAATTTTATTGTAGAAATTTTCGGGATCAATGATTGGACCGTGCAAATGAAAAATACCTTTTCTTGGAT